TTGGTTGACAGATGGTATTCAGATAAAAATATTGTTTCCGTTCTGTCTGAAACCTTGGCGCAAATCCAAACTACGATCCTCTCAGAAAGATCTAATGAAAAAGAAAAAAGAAAAAGATGATTTTTGTTTTTTAACAATTTGGGGAATGGAAGCAGAACTTCCTTTTGGTCCGCCCCGAAAACGTCCTTCTTTTTTTAAACCCATTTTTAAGGAATTCAAAAAACAAATTGCAAAATTAAAAAAGAAGTATTTTCGAGTTCTAACAGTTTTCAAAGAAAAAACCAAATTACTTCAAAAGGTTTCAAAAGAAATCAAAAAATGGGTTATCGGAAGTATTTTTTTTATAAAAAAAATAATAAAAGAACTTTCAAAAGTAAATCCAATTCTATTGTTTAGATTACGAGAAGTATATAAATCGAACGAACTTAAAGAAGAAAAAGATTCCATGATAAGCAATGAGATAATTCACGAATCATTTAGTCAAATTGCATCTCCGAGTTGGACAAATTCTCCATTGACAGAAAAAAAAACGAAAGATGTCACTGATAGAACAAGTACAATCCGAAATCAACTAGAAAAAATCTCAAAAGAGAAAAAAAAAGTAACTCCAAGAATAAAAAATCTTAGTCCTAACAAAACAAATTATAATGCTAAAAGATTTGAAAAATGGCAAATATTAAAAAGAAGAAATGCTCGATTAATCTGTAAATTACCCTCCCTTTTAAAAATTTTCATTGAAAAAATCTATACAGATATATTTGTATCTATCATTAATATTCCCAGAATAAATACAGAATTTTTTCTTAAATTAACAAAAAAATTTATTGATAAATTGATTTACAATAATGAAAGAAAACAAGCAACAATTAATACAAAAAAGAAAACTCCAATTTCGTTTATTTCGGCTATAAAAAAGCCACTTGATAAGATTCTAAATATTAAAGAAAATTCACGTATTTTTTATGACTTATCCTACATGTCACAAGCATATGTATTTTACAAATTATCACAAATAAAAATTAGTAACTCGGTAAGATCTGTTGTTCAATATCAAAATCAAAGAATACCCCCCTTTCTTAAGTCTAAAATAAAGGATTCTTTTGAAAGACAAGGAATGGATCATTCGAAATTAGCAAATAAGAAACTTCCGCGCGATGAAACGAATAAATGGAAAAACTGGTTAAAAGGGCATTTTCAATACCATTTATCTCAGATCAGATGGTCTAAATTAATACCAGAAAAATGGCGAAATAGAGTTCGCCAGCGTTGTATAGCCAAAAAGGCAAATTTTAGCAAGCAGCATTCATATGAAAAAGACCTGTTAGTTGGTTCCAAAAAAAAATCTGAAGTATATTTATTATCTACTGAAAAAGATAATTTTCGAAAATACTATAGATATAATCTTTTATCATATAAATTTATTAATTATGAAAATAAACCGGAATGCTTTTTTTATAGACCTCCCTTTCAAGGAAATAAGAAGCAAGAAATTTCTTATACTTATAACAGGTCTAAAACAAACCTTTTTGATATACGGAGGAACATCCCTATTCCAAATGATCTAGGGCAGGTTGATATTCCATATATGGAAAAACCAGCTGATAGAAAATATTTTGCTTGGAAAATTTTCAATTTTTATCTTAGACAAAAAGTCGATATTGAGACCTGGATCCTAATTGATACCAATAGGTATCAAAATGCGCACATTCGTACTAACAACTCTCAAATAATTTCTAAAAAAAATATTTTATATCTTATGATTCCAGAAACCAATTCACAAAATTCCCACAAAGGGTTTTTTGATTGGATGGGAATGAATGAAAAAAGGCTAAAGGGTCCTATATCGAATCTGGAGTTTTGGCTCTTCCCAGAATTTGTGTTACTTTATAAGGTATATAAAATGAAACCTTGGTTTATACCAAGCAAATTACTTCTTTTAAATTTAAATAGTAGTAAAAATATAAATATTAATGAAAAGAAAAAGATAAATTTGTTGATAGCATCGAATAAAAAGCATCGAAATGAAGAAGAACCCATAAGCCAAGGAGATCGCGGATCTGTTTTCTCACAACAAAAAGATATTGAAGAAAATTATGCAAGCTCGGACATGAAAAAGGGGAAAAAGAAAAAACAATACAAAAGCAATATAGAAGTAGAACTAGATTTCTTCCTGAAACATTATTTTCTTTTTCAATTGAGATGGGACGCAACTTTGAATCAAAGAATGATCAATAATATCAAGATCTATTGTCTCCTGCTTAGACTGATAGATCCAAGAAAAATTACTATATCCTCCATTCAAAAGAGAGAAATGAGTTTGGATATAATGTTGATTCAAAAGAATTTGACTCTCTCAGAGTTGATGAAGAAAGGAGTATTGATTGTACAACCACTTCGTCTGTCTGGCAAAAAAGACGGACAATTTATTATGTACCAAACCATAGGTATTTCGTTGCTTCATAAGAGTAAGCATCAAATTAATCAAAAATATCAAGAGCAAAGATATGTTTCTAAGAAAAATTTTGATGAAACTATTTTACCACATCAAAGAATAACCGCAAATAGAGACAAAAAGCATTTTTATTTACTTGTTCCGGAAAATATTTTATCGTTTAAACGTCGTAGAAAAGTGAGAATTCTAATTTGTTTCAATTCAAAGAATATCAATTCTATAGATAGAAATCTAGTATTTTGGAATGAAAAGAACGTAACAAACAGCATCCAAGTTTCATATGACAATATTAATAGAGAGCAAAATAAATTAATGAACTTAAAGCTCTTTCTTTGGCCTAATTATCGATTAGAAGATTTAGCTTGTATGAATCGTTATTGGTTTGATACCAATAATGGCAGTCGTTTCAGTATGTTAAGAATACATCTGTATCCGCGATTGAAATTCTGTGAATAATACACTTTTTCTATATATCCTAGATCCTATTTCTATATACCCTAGAATATAAAATATAATTTCTAGGGTATATGAAAGTAAACAAATAGACAGATCATGCGCTTTTCTTATCTCACATCTCATTCGAGTATCCAATATGAAATGACTTTGAATAATATCTCAATTAGATCTCGAAATGAATTAACAGAAACTTCTGAATTTTAGGTCTAAATTTTTCGATGCGAAAATGTACCAATCGTTTTCTATTCCTATCTAAATAGAATTTCAAATTTGATTGATTGGTCTGAATTCAGAAAATTAGGAGTTATTTGCATTAAATTATTGTATATACCACATAAAAACTAATAGCATTATTATTACTGATCGGTAAAATCCATATCTGTACAAGGAAAAAGGAGCATTTTTTTATGGTAAAAAATTCAGTAATTTCGATTATTTCTCAAAAAGAAAACGAAGAAAATAAAGGGTCTGTTGAATTTCAAGTATTCAGTTTCACCACGAAGATAAGGAGACTTACTTCACATTTGGAATTGCACAAAAAAGACTTTTCATCTCAGAGAGGTTTGCGCAAAATTTTGGGAAAACGTCAACGACTACTAGCCTATTTTTCAAAAAGAAGTAGAGGACGCTATAAAGAATTAATTGATGAGTTGGATATTCGAGAAATAAAAACGCGTTAATTTGAAGCACGATACCATTTGATGAGCTTAGTCATTTAAATTTGAATGAACTTCTTTTTACTTTCAGAAATGCATGGAAGACTGACTCGGGAAAAACTTATGATTACACCAATTACAAGAAATGACCTTATGATAGTGAATATGGGGCCTCACCACCCATCAATGCATGGTGTTCTTCGACTGATCGTTACTCTCGATGGTGAAGATGTTATTGACTGTGAACCTATATTAGGTTATTTACATAGAGGAATGGAGAAAATTGCGGAAAATCGAACAATTATACAATATTTGCCTTATGTAACACGTTGGGATTATTTAGCTACCATGTTTACAGAAGCAATAACTGTAAATGGACCTGAACAGCTAGGCAATATTCAAGTACCTAAAAGGGCTAGCTATATTAGAGCTATTATGCTGGAGTTGAGTCGTATCGCTTCCCATTTGTTATGGCTTGGCCCTTTTATGGCAGATATTGGGGCACAGACCCCCTTTTTCTATATTTTTCGAGAACGAGAATTGATATATGACCTATTCGAGGCTGCTACCGGTATGCGCATGATGCATAATTATTTTCGTATCGGAGGGGTCGCTGCTGATCTACCTTATGGATGGGTAGATAAATGTTTGGATTTTTGCGATTATTTTTTAACTGGGGTTGCTGAATATCAAAAGCTTATTACCCGAAATCCTATTTTTTTAGAACGAGTGGAAGGCGTAGGTATTATTGGCGGAGAAGAAGCACTAAATTGGGGTTTATCGGGGCCAATGCTACGAGCTTCCGGAATACAATGGGATCTTCGTAAAGTTGATCGTTATGAGTGTTATGACGAATTTGATTGGGAGATTCAATGGCAAAAAGAAGGGGATTCATTAGCTCGTTATTTAGTACGAATTGGTGAAATGACAGAATCCATAAAAATAATCCAACAAGCCTTGGAAGGAATTCCAGGGGGGCCGTATGAGAATTTAGAAAGCCGGCGCTTTGATAGAATAAAAGACCCTGAATGGAATGATTTTGAATATCGATTTATTAGTAAAAAGCCTTCTCCCACTTTTGAATTGTCCAAGCAAGAACTTTATGTAAGAGTCGAAGCACCAAAAGGAGAATTGGGAATTTTTCTGATCGGAGATCAGAGTGTTTTTCCTTGGCGATGGAAAATCCGACCGCCGGGGTTTATCAACTTGCAAATTCTTCCGCAGTTAGTTAAAAGAATGAAATTGGCTGATATTATGACGATACTAGGTAGTATAGATATCATTATGGGAGAAGTTGATCGTTGAAATGATAATTGATATAATAGAAATAGAAGCTATCCATTCTTTTTCCAGATTGGAATCCTTAAAAGAATTTTATGGAATCATAGGGATGCTTGTCCCTATTTTCATTCTTGTATTAGGAATCACACTGGGTGTTCTAGTAATTGTTTGGTTAGAAAGAGAAATAGCCGCAGGGATACAGCAACGTATTGGACCCGAATACGCGGGGCCTTTGGGAATTCTTCAAGCTTTAGCCGATGGTACAAAACTACTTTTCAAAGAAAATATTCTTCCATCTAGAGGAGATACTCGTTTATTCAGTATTGGTCCATCCATAGCAGTCATATCCATTTTACTAAGTTATTCAATAATTCCCTTTAGTTGTCGCTTTATTCTAGCTGATCTTAGTATTGGTGTTTTTTTATGGATCGCCATTTCAAGTCTTGCTCCCGTTGGATTGCTTATGTCAGGATATGGATCAAATAATAAATATTCCTTTTTAGGTGGATTAAGGGCTGCTGCTCAATCAATTAGTTATGAAATACCATTAACTCTATGTGTATTATCAATATCTCTACGTGTGATTCGGTGAGACATAAAAATTCCCCCATTTCTTTTCTTTCTAACAAGAAAGTCAAATGATTTGAATATCGATTTTTTTATTCATCATTGAGTTGATGAATTAAACCAGATAGTTCTATGAGTGAAATAAAACGGCTTACAAATTTGCTGTTAAAAGAATGAAATCTCATTTCCTACGTACAAGAATAAGAATTAAGTGAAAGTAAACATAAGCAGGCAAAGCTGTTTACCCCAAGATTGGCTGATTAGTCATCATGACTTGAAGCGGGTTTAAAAGATCAATTGTATGGGTTTTTTCTATACTATTACCATAGCATAGATGTATTATCCTAATGAAAGATTAAAAAAACGAGTGGATGGTTAGGAAGACCAAGATACACAAAGGATTAGTAATGGAGATTCTGAAAATTATCCAATAGGATATTTTTGTTATAGAAAAATAATTCGAATTGGGGCTTTAAGTTGGTAGAAATTCTTAAGAAGTACTCCCCACGATTTCGACCCAGAGTATGTTCCTGTCCACCGATTAAGTAAATAACTATCAAAACGAAGAAATCTTTTACTTTTGATAATGTGAATAATACCTCTTTTCTGAGAAAGGAGAATAGGAACGAAATCCAATTCTTGTTATGCAATGCCTAAATTCTTTTTCGTAATCGAAAACGAGAAGTTGAAATATCTATGGGATATTTCTCTAAAAAGTATTTTTTCTCATTCAAGGATAAGTTTTTAATCAAAAAAGAAAAATGAAAATTCTTAAAATATGAGATCAATTCAGAAGCACTTTTTTAGTATATTATTATAATTATAGCAGACAGAATTCCATTAGTCTAATTCTAGGCCTTAGGATAAGAGTTTTATTCTCTATCGATCCTACCATCAAGATAAATTTGAAAGGTTCTTAGATTGATTTGTGACCTATGAGGAGCCGTATGAGGTGAAAATCTCATGTACGGTTCTGTAATAGCGATGAAAGCAGTGATGTTATTGTCGACTATGATTATCTAACAGTTTAAGTACAGTTGATATAGTTGAAACACAATCCAAATATGGTTTTTGGGGATGGAATTTGTGGCGTCAACCTATAGGGTTTATCATTTTTCTAATTTCTTCTCTAGCCGAGTGTGAGAGATTACCTTTTGATTTACCAGAAGCCGAAGAAGAATTAGTAGCTGGTTATCAAACCGAATATTCAGGTATAAAATTTGGCTTATTTTATGTTGCTTCGTATCTAAATCTACTAATTTCTTCATTATTTGTAACAGTTCTTTACTTGGGGGGGTGGAATCTTTCTATTCCAAACCTATTTGGTCCTGAGTTATTTGACATAAATCAAAGAGGGAAGGTTTTTGGAACAATAATCGGTATCTTTATTACACTGGCTAAAACTTATTTGTTCTTATTCATTTCTATTGCAACAAGATGGACTTTACCAAGACTGAGAATGGACCAACTATTAAATCTTGGATGGAAATTTCTTTTACCTATTTCTTTGGGTAATCTATTATTAACGACTTCGTTCCAACTTCTTTCACTGTAAAGGAATAGAATATTCTATTCTTCATAACTTGTCTCAAACAAGAGAAAGAAACGAGTAAATTTATTTATAGATATTCCGACATGTTCCCTATGCTAACTCGGTTCTTGAACTCTGGTCAACAAACAATACGAGCTGCCAGGTACATTGGTCAAGGTTTCGTGATTACCTTGTCCCATGCAAATCGTTTACCTGTAACTATTCAATACCCCTACGAAAAATTGATTACATCAGAACGTTTCCGAGGCCGAATCCACTTTGAATTTGATAAATGCATTGCTTGTGAAGTATGTGTTCGTGTATGTCCTATAGATTTACCCGTTGTAGATTGGAAATTGCAAATGGATATTCGAAAGAAACGATTACTTAATTACAGTATTGATTTTGGAATTTGTATATTTTGTGGTAATTGTGTTGAGTATTGTCCAACAAATTGTTTATCAATGTCCGAAGAATATGAGCTTTCTACTTATAATCGTCATGAATTGAATTATAATCAAATTGCTTTAGGTCGGTTACCGGTCTCAATAATTGAAGATTACACAATTCGAACAATTTCTTCGAATTTACCTCAACTCAACAATGTATAAAACTCTCGATTTACAAAACATTTATAAATTCAAAAAAAAAAGTTTTTGAAATTTTTTGGAGTTAAAGGAATCAGGTTTTTGCTTGGTGAATACAAAAGAACGGTTAGTTGGTGAGGGTCGTGGCTTGATTTTCATTTAAAATGACTTTCTATTCGAATAATGTAATGATTTAATAATATAAAATATAAAGATAAAGTTTTAACCTTTGCTTTCGAAACGAAAAAAAAAGCAGTCCTGTATTTACATCAATCCAAATCATCCCGATTCATTCAAATTCAATTAAATTAATATGTATATGTTAAAATAAAAAAAAGGATAACTTCTTTTTTCCTGGTCAGGTCAACAAAGACATGAAATATTTCGATTTTTTTGATAAAATCAAATGGATTTACCCGGACCAATACACGATTTTCTTTTAGTCTTTCTAGGATCGGGTCTTATATTAGGAAGTCTGGCAGTAGTATTACTTCCGAATCCAATTTATTCGGCCTTTTCGTTGGGATTGGTTCTTTTTTGTATATCCTTATTCTATATTCTATCGAACTCATATTTTGTAGCTGCTGCGCAGCTCCTTATTTATGTAGGAGCTATAAATGTTTTAATAATTTTTGCTGTGATGTTTATGAATGGTTCAGAATATTACAAAGATTTTCATCTTTGGACCGTTGGGGATGGGGTTACTTCAATGATTTGTACAAGTCTTTTTATTTCACTAATTACTACTATTCCAGATACGGCCTGGTATGGGATCAGCTGGACTACAAAATCAAATCATATTTTAGAACAAGATTTGATAAGTAATAGCCAACAAATTGGAATTCATTTAGCAACGGATTTTTTTCTTCCATTTGAACTCATTTCAATAATCCTTTTAGTCGCTTTAATAGGTGCTATTTCTATAGCTCGTCAATAAGAAATCAACAAGTAATTCAAATCGAATTAACTAACACAAAAGCTATAATTTGTTAATTTGAATTACTTTTTTTTTAATCGAATAGAAAGGCTTTCGTTTTATATCGATCTATTACCAATCGATTTTCCTGTTTCATATTTGTTATTTGTTAGAATCGAGTCTATTCAATTATTGTTCAGATTAAAACGAATCAAAATTGATAAGGAGTTGATTAATGATGCTCGAACATATACTTGTTTTGAGTGCCTATTTATTTTCTATTGGTATCTATGGATTGATCACAAGTCGAAATATGGTTAGAGCCCTTATGTGCCTTGAACTTCTATTAAATTCAGTTAATATAAATTTTGTAACATTTTCTGATATTTTTGATAATCGTCAATTAAGAGGAGACATTTTTTCAATTTTTGTTATAACTATTGCAGCCGCTGAAGCAGCTATTGGACCGGCTATTGTTTCATCAATTTATCGTAACAAAAAATCAACTCGTATTAACCAATCAAACTTGTTGAATAAATAGTATTCATTGTACCGGTGGAAAATTGAATATTTAGAAATAAGTTCAAATTAATAGGTTTGAGACCTGTAAGGTATGATTGTGGTTGCAAAAACACAAGAAATCAAAGTATTTTGGTCCTTTTTGATAAAGAAATTCGGAAGAAAATTGATTATGATCACTCATTGATTCGTCCGGTATCTAACTTAATAGGATTCATTTATAAGTTAGTTTACTAGATCGAAAATTTATGACGTTCAAAATGTATAGATCCAATGTCACATTCAGTAAAGATTTATGATACATGTATAGGATGTACCCAATGTGTCCGGGCGTGCCCCACCGATGTATTAGAAATGATACCTTGGGATGGATGTAAAGCTAAACAAATCGCTTCTGCCCCAAGGACCGAAGACTGCGTTGGTTGTAAGAGGTGTGAATCCGCGTGTCCAACGGATTTTTTGAGTGTTCGGGTTTATTTATGGCATGAAACAACTCGCAGTATGGGTCTAGCTTATTGATACATTCCATAAAACTCTACTTGAATCCATTTTTCTTTTTTTTTTTTTTACCGACAAAATCCGTGCTCAAAATAAAATTCAATTGAGCACGGATTTTTCTGGCCCAAGCGTATCTTGTCTTTACCACGAACCATTTTCCTTGTTTAACAATAATTGTGGTTTTGCCAATATTTGCAGGTTGCTTAATTTTTTTTCTTCCACATAGGGGAAATAGAGTAATCCGTTGGTATACTATATGTATGTGTATTTTAGAGCTTCTTCTAACGACTTATGCATTTTGCTATCATTTTCAATCAGACGACCCATTAATCCAACTAATAGAGGATTATAAATGGATCCTTTTTTTGGATTTTCATTGGAGATTAGGAATAGATGGACTCTCGATAGGACCCATTTTACTAACGGGATTCATCACTACTTTAGCTACTTTAGCGGCTTGGCCAGTGACTCGAGATTCTCGATTATTTCATTTCCTGATGTTAGCAATGTACAGTGGACAAATAGGATTATTTTCTTCTCGAGATCTTTTACTTTTTTTTCTCATGTGGGAGTTAGAATTAATTCCCGTTTATCTACTTGTATCCATGTGGGGAGGAAAAAAACGCCTGTATTCGGCTACAAAATTTATTTTGTACACGGCAGGGGGTTCTATTTTTCTTTTAATGGGAGTTCTGGGTGTTGGTTTATATAGTTCTACTGAACCAACATTAAATTTTGAAATATTGGCTAATCAGTCCTATCCCGCGGCCTTGGAAATATTATTTTATAGTGGATTTTTTCTTGCTTTTGCTGTCAAATTACCAATCATACCCCTACATACATGGTTACCAGATACCCACGGAGAAGCGCATTATAGTACTTGTATGCTTCTAGCCGGAATCTTATTAAAAATGGGAGCGTATGGATTAGTTCGGATCAATATGGAATTTTTTCCTCATGCTCATTCTCTATTTTCTCCTTGGTTGATAATAGTGGGCGCAATGCAAATAATCTATGCAGCTTCAACATCTCTGGGTCAACGGAATTTAAAAAAAAGAATAGCCTATTCCTCTGTATCTCATATGGGTTTTATAATTATAGGAATTGGTTCTATTACGGATATGGGGCTCAACGGAGCCCTTTTACAAATAATCTCTCATGGATTTATCGGTGCGGCACTTTTTTTCTTGGCCGGAACAACTTATGATAGAATACGTCTTCTTTATCTTGATGAAATGGGTGGAATAGCTATCCCAATGCCAAAAATGTTCACGATGTTCAGTAGTTTTTCGATGGCCTCCCTCGCATTACCAGGTATGAGTGGTTTTGTTGCCGAATTAATAGTATTTTTTGGATTAGTTACTAGTCCAAAATTTCTTTTAATGACAAAAATCCCAATTACTTTTGTAATGGCAATTGGAATGATATTAACCCCTATTTATTTATTATCTATGTTACGCCAGATGTTCTATGGATACAAGATATTTAACGGCCCAAACTCTTATTTTTTTGATTCTGGGCCGCGAGAATTATTTCTTTCAATATCTATTTTTTTACCCGTACTCGGTATTGGTATATACCCAGATTTCGTTCTTTCACTATCAGTTGAAAAGGTTGAAGTTATCCTATCGAATTCTTTTTATAGATCATTTTTTTATTGATAAAAAAATGAAAAAACGATCTTATCGTTTCCAAAAAGGTTCGTTGTACAATGAAAAAAAATAAGGCTTTTTCTTCTCTTGTGTTAAGTAAAAAAAAATAAATTTGAACTAGAACTGGCGAGAGTGCCGCGAATCAAAGTCACGGGGCTCTCGCTAGTTCACACAAAGTGATATTCATATGCGTTGTATGCTTTTCTATTACTATTCGTAAGTAGGAAGCTTTTTGAATTTAATTAGATGTTAATGTAAATGAACCATAACTATGTAACCCTATTCCTAATAGATTTACTCCAAAATAGCATATCCAAATTATAAGAAACCCAATAAACGCTACAATTGCTGAATTTGTACCCTTCAATTTTATATTTGTTTGAGTATGTAAATAAATTGCAAATATGATCCAAGTAATAAAGGCCCAAGTTTCTTTTGGGTCCCAACTCCAATAGGATCCCCATGCTTCGTTAGCCCATACTGCTCCAGAAAGAATTCCTATCGTTAAAAAGAGAAATCCTAGACTAATAACCCGATAACTCCAATAATCCAATTGTTGAATCAATTGCGACTTATAATAATTTATTGGAGAAAAAAAAGAAGTTTTTTGTAAAACATTTTTTCCTTTTCCTTCATTCATGTATTTGACTTTACCAAGTAAAAATGACTCATTTAAATTTAATAAACGATTATTCGTAGAAAAAAATCTTCTATTTTTTCTAACTGTAATGACTAGAAGTGATACTGATAATAATGATCCACATAAAAGGGCTACATATCCTAATATCATCATACTTACATGCATTATTAACCACTCGGACTGAAGAGCGGGTACTAATATTGTGGATTCGTGTATTTCAGTTAAAAGACCTGAGGTAGCAAATCCCTGGGAAAAAACAGCACTTGGGCTAATTATTGTGTTTAGAATATTTTTTTCTTTTTTGAAATATGGAACGATATAAATAAAAGAAAAACTCCATGAAAGGAAGATTAACGATTCATATAAATCACTTAGTGGAAAATGTTTTGAATAAACCCAACGAGAAATTAATAATCCTGTTATACACAAAAAGATCATTATCATGCCCTTTTCGGATGAATCATATAGTTTTACGATTTCATCGACAAAAAAGGTTATCAAATGAATTGTAATTAGAATTGAAACAGTCGAAAAAGAAATATGAGTTAATATATGCTCTAAAGTTGAAAATATCATAAAAAAAAGTTCCTTAATTAGAAAATCGAAATCCGAAATTAAATTCATTATTATTCATTATAGGATCTATTTTATTTTTTTAGGGCATGTCATGCCGCCACTCGGACTCGAACCGAGATGCTCTAGCACTGCTTCCTAAGAGCAGCGTGTCTACCAATTTCACCATAGCGGCTTGTCTTGACCCTATAATAGCCTATGAATAAGAAATCGTCTAGATTGAAGAATGCAATATTTTGTTGGAAAGATTCAAATTGATGAATACAAATTTCTTCAAATATGTACTTGAAGGTTCATTGTTTTAGTGTTATTGTGGGTTTTAGACTCTTCTCGACTGGAACTCTTGTAAAAGCAGCAAGTTTTACTATGCATTAAGCCCCCCCAAAAAACATTTTTTAAAATTTACCGTTTTTGAGTTATTTGATTTTAATTTAAAAAAGTACAACCCAAAAATCAGTTTTATGAATGAACAAAAAAACATTTTAGATTATTCAAAATTCACACCTATTTATTCAGAATATTTTCATTAAGTGTTTTTGCGTGAATTGATGGGGAGAGATATATGGGCTCTATATAAGAATTTATAGAAATTAAAAAGTAAGAAAGTTGTGCAAAAAATATTATAGTACAAATGGGTTGATGGGAAAAAAAGATTCCCGTCCTGGCAAGAAAATATACGAAAATTAAAATCGAGTATCTTGTGTTTTTTTTGTTAAAAAAACTTTGTTTGAATTCGGTCAAAGTAACCAGAAGAATTCCATTTCCCATTGATTAATTCACCAGGAAATGGAATTGGGGAATTTTTTTTTTGAAACGGAAGCGTTCCATTTTTGAGTCAGGTCGATTTATATTGTTCTAAGGTTTTCCGCTTTATTTCTTAATAACTTATTTTTTGATTTTATTTGTTTGTCGCACAAAAAAACTTTTTGAAGTCCCGGTAGAAAGAGATTTCCCTAAAGAAAATGCTTTTAACGCCGCCCAATAGCCTTTCCTTTTCCAAAAATTTTTACGAATACGCTTTTTTGATGCAGAAGTACGTTTTTTTGGAACTGCCATTTAAATAAAATGAAGAGATTACTCATTCGTATAGCTGGATGTGAAAGACATCTATTGTTCAAAAAAAATCTGCGCTTTTCTAGATCATTTTTTTCTAAAATTCTAAAAGAATAGACTATGAACGATATGGTAAAATCGCATAAAATTTTTCTAAAAAAAAGAAGAATATTTTGAGTAACTTGTCCAAATTTGACTTGAATTTTCAAATTAGAAGGAGACTCATAATTAATCTTTGTCTTTCATATGATTTGACCAATTGGAACTTCTTGATTTGAATATTTGCAATATTTACAAGAAATTCAGAAAGAATAAGTAAAAAGAAATAAAAATAAAAATATTTTTATATTTAAGTTAGTGCATATTTTCATTTTTTTATTGACTCCTTTCAAAAGAAGTAAAATCCGATAAATCGGAAACAATTAATTATGAATTTAAATTTTCTTATGCAACAAACATATCAATATGGGTGGATTTTACCTTTCGTTCCACTTCCAGTTCCTATGTTAATAGGAGTGGGCCTTCTTCTTTTTCCGACAGCAACAAAAAATCTTCGTCGTATGTGGGCTTTTCCAAGTATTTTATTGTTAAGTATAATCATGATTTTTTCAACTAATCTGTCTATTCAGCAAGTAAATAGCAGTTCTATCCACCAATATGTATGGTCTTGGACACTCGATAATGATTTTTCTTTAGAATTCGGCTGCTTGATCGATCCACTTACTTCTATTATGTCAATGTTAATCACTACTGTTGGAATCATGGTTCTTATTTATAGTGATAATTATATGGCTCACGATCAAGGATACTTGAGATTTTTTGCTTATATGAGTTTTTTCAGTACTTCCATGGTAGGATTAGTTACTAGTTCAAATTTGATACAAATTTATTTTTTTTGGGAATTGGTTGGAATGTGTTCCTATCTATTAATAGGGTTTTGGTTTACGCGACCTCCTGCATCAAATGCTTGTCAAAAAGCATTTGTAACTAACCGTGTAGGTGATTTTGGTTTATTATTAGGAATTTTAGGTTTTTATTGGATAACAGGTAGTTTTGAATTTCGGGATTTATTCGAAATACTCAATAACTTGATTTATAATAATGAAGTTAATTTTTCCTTTGTTACTTTGTGTGCTGCTTTATTATTTGCCGGTGCGGTTGCTAAGTCTGCACAATTTCCCCTTCATGTGTGGTTACCTGATGCTATGGAGGGACCCACTCCTATTTCGGCTCTTATACACGCTGCTACTATGGTAGCAGCGGGGATTTTTCTTGTAGCTCGCCTTCTCCCTCTTTTCATGGTTATACCCCATATAATGAATTTAATCTCGTTGATAGGCACAATAACACTATTATTAGGAGCTACTTTAGCTCTTGCTCAAAAAGACATTAAAAGAGGTTTAGCCTATTCGACAATGTCTCAATTGGGTTATATGATGTTAGCGCTAGGAATGGGGTCTTATCGAAGTGCTTTATTTCATTTGATTACTCATGCTTATTCCAAAGCGTTATTATTTTTAGGGTCTGGGTCTGTTATTCATTCAATGGAAACTGTTGTTGGCTATTCTCCGGATAAAAGTCAGAATATGGTTCTTATGGGTGGTTTAACAAAACATGTA